CAACACCAACATTTTTGGATTCCAAATTCAAAGCAATGCCTATAGTACCCTCTTCAAATTCCACTAATTCACCTGCCATTACTTCATCAAGACCATAAATACGAGCAATACCATCGCCTACTTGAAGTACGGTACCCGTATTTACAATTTTTACTTCGGTATTATATTGCTCAATGCGTTCACGTATAATTTTACTAATTTCATCTGCACGAATAGTTACCATGAAAATTTCTTAATTTAATTTTTTTTTTAGAAGAAAAAAATAATGCCTATACTCTATATTAAAATAGAAAGACTAATCAATTATTTTTTTTCTTTCATCGCCCCAAACATTCCAATATTAGCATTGACAGTACGCAAATGTAACTCGTTGTTCAAGCAACTATTTAGAGTTCCTAGAGCTCCCTGTAAGGCTTGTTGTAAAACGCGTTGTCGGACTTGATTAATCACTCTTTGTTGTTCAAAATGAATGGCTTCGTTTTTGTAATTGTCTAATTGTTCCAAAGTCGTATAAATTGAATTAATTAAATTCTGTTTTTCTTGTTCTATTTCAGAATAGCCATTTACACGAAATCGATCGGCTTCCGTTTCTACTTTCCTTAAGCGAGCCTGGGCCCTTTCCAGCTGTTCAATGGCCCCTTCCCGCAGTTCTTCGGAATTTCGAATAGTTCTCAAGATTCTCTGTTTTCGATTATCTAATAAATCACTTAATGAAAGTAGACTCTCTTTCCATTCATTTCAAAATGTCTATGATCTCTTCCCGAACCAAACATGAATCTTTCGATTCATTTGGCTCTCACACTCAATTACTTATGGGAAATTTCCCTATTTTTTTTATGTAATGAGCCTATCCTCTCCTCTATATTTATATTTTTCAAATATTTAAAACAATTTTGAATCTACGACCAGAATATTCGGAGGACTCTTCTGACCAAACAAATATATATGTCAGCAAAGTTGTTTTTTCTTCAAATCCAAAGAATTCTTATTAATTAATTTATCCATAGGTCATCTATTACGCATTGTATAAAAGGGAGGACCTTTTTCACCGTAAAGTAAAGAAGATTCAAGTCATTTTATCGACATGAGTGTTTTATATCGAAAAAAAATTCGAAAAATTTTATTGAAACCATTTCATTTCTGTATTAACATAGTGGTAGAAAGAGTACTACACTGCGTCTAGACTTCAAACTACTCGCTTTAACCATGGTAATAGTCCATCCAATATTATTGGTTAATAGAGAATCAAAGTGGATTTACCAATAAATCACGAAATGCTATGGTTCTTAAATATTTTTTCTTAAATTATTGAAAAAATTTAATTAATTCAGAAGTAATTCGTGGTATTATGCACATTTTCTTAGTTATAACGAAAAATGTGCAGTTTGGTTGGATCCAATCTATTCTTTGAAATAAACAACCCGCACACACTCCCTTTCCAAAAAAAACCAATACACCTAATACTACACTTAGATTTATTGGATTTGTTGCTAAAATATCGGTATTAAACCCGAAACTTCCGGCGAATGGCCAGTAGCCCAAACAAAGGAAAGAATCGGTTATATTTTTCATATGATCTCATCTCCTCTTATGAATAGACTAATTATCTTTCTACGATTCCTATTTTTTATTTGATTTCTTAAATTCTTTTTTATATTTATTTCTTATTTTATGTGAAATTTTTATTATTTATAATGAAAATTTCATACTATCCCTTACTAATAATTAATACTAATAATTAATATTAATTATTAGTAATTCAAAATTCAAAATCGAATAATAAAAAAAAAGAATACGAATGTTAATATATGTTAATATATATATTATTTGAATTATATATATTATTTGTTCCATCAATTGGAAGATTTCCTAAAATTTCCTATAAGAATGATACTTATTAGAATTAGATACCAGTTCTTATGTCAATTGCTAAATCTCTATAGTTTTAACACTTTCGAAAAATTTTCTTAAAAAAAGGGGGTTCGTTGAACTAAAAAAGAAGGCAAATCAGTATATGAATTCTTCACCCTTCAATTAGTCCTTCACCTGCGTTCTTGCCCGAACGAATAATTGTAGGAGTGAAATCACAATATAATTGGAAAAAGCAAGACCAGCAAAGCAAATCCACGGAAAAGGGATATTTCTTTTTATTTTTCTAGTTTTTTTAGGATTATAGGATTAAACAAAAGGATTAGCAAATAAAAGTGCTAATGCTACAACCAGCCCATAAATTGTTAAAGCTTCCATAAAAGCCAGACTAAGCAATAAAGTACCCCGTATTTTTCCCTCTGCCTCTGGTTGTCGTGCAATCCCTTCTACAGCTTGCCCTGCAGCAGTGCCTTGACCAACCCCAGGTCCAATAGAAGCAAGCCCTACAGCCAAGCCAGCAGCAATAACGGAAGCAGCAGAAATAATTGGATTCATAATAAGTTCCTCGTAACCTAAATATAAAATAAAGAAATAGTTAATGATATAATCAACCAATAAATTTAAGACTTAATTATGCAATTACCAAGATTTATTCAGTTAAAGTAATTAAGAACAATTCCTAATTGAAATAGTAATTGTTATTGAATTATATGAATTACTTCGAAATTTCTTTTTTCGTTTCTACCTATCTTATCTAGTTTTTTTGGAACTATGTATAACCTTTATTCTTATCTTAACTTAAGTTTAACTTAAGTTTTGAACCATTCTTTTAATTCTTCGTTTTTTATTGCATTTTTTTAGTCATTGAATATTGAATTCACAATTAGAGATGAAACGGAAGTACTTTGTTTTTTTAATCCCTATAGAAATTTACACTATAGAAATTTACAGTAGTAGTGGGGTAATTTTCGATATATTGTTAGTTCATATATAATATCACATATACAGAGGTTTCTTCTATGCTGTAAACCAACTATTTGTGTTTTAGATTCCATCAGATTCGAAATCATTTTTTGAAACCTCCAAAACAAAGAAAGAGTTGTCTTATAGTGATTAGATTATATACACCCAGTTTGATCCCCCTCACTCCTACTCTATTTTTTTTATTTATTTATTATTGCCATTTTTTTTGAATGTCTTTATATATATTTATTGATGTTTCCTAAGTAGGTTATCTTGAGCCACAGTATATGTGCGGCAAACTAAATGAAAAAAACTATTTTTTAGAAAAAAATAGTCAATGATGGCCTTCCATGGATTCACCTATATAAGCCGCAGCTAAAGTAGCAAAAATGAGAGCTTGAATACCGCTTGTAAATAATCCAAGGAACATGACAGGTATAGGAACTACTAAAGGTACTAAAGAAACAAGAACAACAACTACTAATTCATCAGCTAGTATATTTCCGAAAAGTCGAAAACTAAGTGATAAGGGTTTTGTGAAATCTTCTAAGATGTTAATCGGTAAAAGGATTGGAGTTGGTTGGATGTATTTACTAAAATAAGCTAATCCTTTTTTGGAAAGCCCCGCATAGAAATATGCAACTGACGTAAGTAAAGCTAATGCAACGGTAGTATTTATATCATTTGTGGGTGCAGCTAACTCCCCATGAGGTAATTGTATGATTTTCCAAGGCAAAAGAGCCCCTGACCAATTAGAAACAAAAATAAATAGAAACATAGTTCCAATAAATGGAACCCACGGACCATATTCTTCTCCAATTTGAGTTTTGCTCACATCTCGAATGAATTCGAGAACATATTCAAAGAAATTCTGACCAAAAGTCGGAATGGTTTGCAGATTTCGAATAACTAGAATGGCTGAAACTAGCAAGATAGCAATTACAACCCAAGAAGTAATAAGTACTTGGGCATGCACTTGGAAACTCCCTATTTGCCAATAGAAATGTTGCCCAACTTCCACAGCAGATATATCGTATAATCTTTTTAATGTGTTGATAGAACATAATAAAACATTCATATTGTCCTGCCCTCTAAAAAATAAGAACTTGAAAGGGAATTATTTTAATTCAAACATCTCCTTTCCTTTTTGATTTTGAATACTACTACTAATCACATATAATTTTCGTTTGTTCTTTTTATATTTTGATTTTTTTGTCCAATTTTGTACTAGTATAGTAACCGATTTCATAAATCTATGAGTTGCTCCAACCAACTCAAATAATTTATTTATCTTACTTATTATTAATCAAGAATTTCCTATATAGCTAGAACGACCCTCACAAATAGCAAATACTAATTTATTAAGAATTAATCGAATTGAGGCTATAGCATCATCATTAGCTGGAATCGAAATATCGGCGAGGTCAGGGTCACAATTTGTATCGATTAAACAAATTGTTGGAATTTCCAAAGTTATACATTCTCGAAGAGCCGTATATTCTTCTTGTTGATCGACGATTATTACAATATCAGGTAACCCCGTCATATATTTAATGCCGCCGAGATATCTTTCCAAATGAGCTAATTGTCTCTTCAATATAGCAGCATCCCTTTTTGGAAAACAATTGAGTCTCCCCGTCTTTTGTTGCGTTCTCAAGTCCCTGAACTTTTGAAGTCGTGTTTCTGTAGTATACCAATTTGTTAACATACCGCCGAGCCATTTTTTATTAACATAATGACACCGAGCTCTTATTGCAGCCCGCGCTACTGAATCCGCTGCTTTTTTTTTTGTACCAACAATTAAGAATTGTTTTCCCATACTTGCTGCATCAAAAACTAAATCACAAGCTTCTGATAAAAACCGAGCAGTTCTAATAAGATTTGTAATATGAATACCCTTACGTTTTGCAGATATATAAGGTGACATTTTAGGATTCCATTTTCTAGTACCGTGGCCAAAATGAACTCCTGCTTCCATCATCTCTTCCAAAATTATGTTCCAATATCTTTTTGTCATTTATATTAATCCCCCACTTTTCTTTCATTTCCTATTTTTTTTGAAATGAAAGAAAGAGACCAGGTATACTGAAATAGAAATAAATAAGTGTTCCGAAGGAACCTTTTATTCTACCGAAGATTGGCCATTGATACATGATCAGGCCATTTTTTTCTATTTAATATGATTATTTTCTTTATTCCTTTTTTTATTACAAAAAAAAATCACGGAGTCCTTAGGAATTATTAAATCCTAGATTGCTCCGATGTATCGCAAAAATTCTTTGAAATGAAAGCAAAAAATAATTGTCTGTGGTGAAACAAAATATCTCTCATTTCATCCTCGAATAAATTCTTTTTTTTTGTTTCCAAGGTAATCTTGTTATATTGCCGTGGCTTTGAACGGTGCATTATTCTTTTGAATCCGGTACCAACGGGTATCATTCCCCCTAAAACAACGTTCTCTTTCAGACCTTTCAACCAATCTATGCGACCTCGGAGAGCGGCTTTTGCTAAAACTCTAGCAGTTTCTTGAAAACTTGCTTCAGATATGAAACTTTGAGTATTCAGAGATGTTTTTGTTATTCCTAGTAATAGAACTCGGTAGCAAATCGCCTCTTCTAAGGCACGCCCAGCTCGTTCGGCTCGCAATAATCCAATTAGTTCACCGGGCGAAAAAACATTAGACATTCCATCTTCTGAAACCAATACTTTTGATGTTATTTGACGCACAATAATTTCTAGATGTCTATTATGGATGTGAACTCCCTGGGATCGATAAACTTTTTGAATTTTATTAACCAAAGAAATACGACTTTGCGCTATAGTTAGCTCAGCACCAATCAAGAATCCCCAAGGAATTCCAAGAATTCTTGTTATATGCCCGTTCCAAGTATCAACTCTCTTTTCTAGGTTCATCGATATTGAATCAATCGAACGAACTTCTAATACCTGTTCTACTTTTGGAAGACCCTGTGTTATATCACCAGATCTCGCTTTTTCATATATATATGTAACTAATATATCTCCTTCAGAAAGTATTTCTCCATAATGGCCATGAACAGTTGCTCCCGGAGTCGCCAAATAAGGGTTAGCCGATCTTATTCCTACAGAATCCATTTGAACTGTTAGAACTTGACCTGATTTTAGGTGTGGTGCATTTTTCGTTTGAACTATACATACATTTTCACAAATAAATTGCCCAAGACTTATTATTGGTTTTTGACAATAATTATGATGGAGAAAATGCCAATTCAAATAGAATGGATTTAAAACGGTGTTACTACATCGATCAGGTTTATAAATTCTCTCGTTTTCGTCCATTAAATAATATCTTAATACTTGAAAAGTTTGTTTTAATTTGTCAAGTTGCAAATTTGGATTTATCGAGATCTGATTATGAGTTATTAAACGGTAAAAATATAAATTTGTAACTTGACAGGCGATTCCTAAAGGACCTAACGAATTCTTAATTGGAATTATAGGATCTCTTTGAATTTGATTAATTCCTTCTTTTATCCCATTGTAATATTTTCCCTCATTGAACGATCGTATTTGAAAACAATTAAATGATGACAAAATTATCAAAGAGCGGTATTTCTCATTTCTATTCAACACCATACGAATAGTTCCGTGATTTTGGCTAAGTGATTGTTGAATTTTTTCCTTCGAATCAATGGAAAAAAATGGATTGATCTTGGTCCGATCCGACTCATTATCCAAGATAAATCCCGAATCGGGCGGATCATTCCTTTTTCTTATATATGAAATATGGGATTTCACTAAGTCAATTCTTAAGAAATATCTAACCAAATCATTTGTACTTACTTCAACAAAAGAAGCATGCGCATTTTCGATAGAAGAAAATTTTTTGTCTTGATCCCAATTTAAGACTAAACAAGTTCGAACTAATTGAATACTTGTCTCAGAAATTCCCCGAATTGATTTTCCATTTCCAGAAAGAATATAATTAATAACTTTAAGTTTCAGATTATCTCTTTCCTGAAACATATCTTGGGGAAAAAGTTTTACTAAATTGATACCATCCCCTATTTCATATAAAATTACGGGTCGAACCAAAACAAAATACTTTTTTTTTGTAATTGTGATCCATTGGACATAGATCCAATTTTTCATTTTTTTTGATTCCTTTGAATTGTTTTTTACCGTTCCAGGTGGTATCAAGATGGCACTGTGTCGGGATATCTTATCCATTTCTCCCGGAAGATAGATATCCCCAGAAAATATTTTTAATTCAATCTTTTTTTTTTTCTTCTCCACTCGGACCAATCCCCTTACTCGACTTCTTATATTTAAAGTGATTGGTGTATTTACTTCAACGATACTATTGTTCCGTACCATTATGGAAGAAGATTCTGGTAAAATATGTACTTCCTCGGGAATGAAAAAAAATCGATCTACTTTGATTTGGTATTTTGGCTTAAATTCTTTAACTCCTCTATATTCAATTAAAAAATCCTCTTTTTTTAAAATGGAATTTATTCCTATAGTCCTATATTTAGTAATTCCTGAGCTCTCCGTTCGGTATTGAGGATCATCGAAATAAGCGAGAATACTCTCTCTACGAAAAATACCATTGATTGGTATTTCAATCGAGATACTGGAAGCTAACATTAGTTTTTTGTCTCGTTCTTGAATCGATTGGAATGGAAATGGAATGATGAATCTATTTCTTCGCCTCTTTGCTAATAAATCCGTAGTATCATGGAAAATAGCAGGGTGTGCAAAATGACAATGATCTATACATATGATTTGATTAAATATTGAATAATCTGAAATCCTTCTTTCTTTTAGATCCGAAGAATTGAAACGAAGGAATTTATGTCTTACTTGATCATTCCTTACTAAAAGGTTACAACTATCTCCTTCTCCAGTAGAAAGATAATGGATCTTGATTTGATCTTGATCTTTTCGGAGTGAAAAAGAGACTGAACCGGACTTGTATGATCTTCCTGATAATATCCATAAATGACTTGTTTTTGGCAAGATATGTACATTACTATATCTAAATTCTGATGCATGATACACATCGGTACTCCAATGCATTTCTCCTTCTAAGTTAGAATAGACATTTTTTCGAACCTTTTCTTTTAAATTCAAAGTGTATGTTCCTGCGCGAATCTCGGCAATCACTTGTTCTGATTTTACATATTGATTATTTTGAACTAATAGAAAACTTTTTGGTGGAATAGTCACATTATGTATAATATCACCACTTTCAATAGTTACATACAAGTCTATATAACATAGAAAAGCAGGATGCCCATGACGTGTACGTGTAGGATGAACCAAATCCTCGTTGAATTTTATTTTTCCATTAGAAGGTGCTCGCACATGTTCTGCAGTACCTCCTGTGAATACTCCGCCAGTATGAAAAGTTCTTAATGTTAGTTGAGTGCCCGGTTCTCCTATTGATTGGCCTGCAATAATACCTACAGCTTCTCCTAATTCCACCAAGTGGCCATGAGTAGGACTTTGGCCATAACACAATCGGCAGATCCAAGATGTATTTCTACAGGTAAAGGGGGTTCGGATATATATTGGTTGTGTTTTAAAGGTTTTAAATCGATTGATAAGTCCAATTCCAATATCTTGATTTCGAACGGCAATGCATCGTGAATCTCTGTATATATCGTCTGCTAATACACGACCATTTAATGTTTGTATCAAAATTCTTTCGGGCATCATTCCATTCTGGGTATTCACCGAAATTCCTCGAATGGTACCGCAATCTGTTCGACGTACAACAATGTGTTGAACCACTTCAACAAGTCTACGTGTAAGATATCCAGCATCTGAAGTTCGTACAGCAGTATCTACAACCCCTTTACGGGCTCCGTAGCAAGAAATTATATATTCTGTTAAAGATAGTCCTTCGCGTAAATTGCTTTGAATAGGTAAATCAATCATTTGTCCTTGTGGATCCGACATCAACCCTCTCATACCCACTAATTGGTGTACTTGAGATGCATTTCCTCTAGCTCCCGAAAAAGACATTATATGGACTGGATTAAAGGGGTCGGTCATCCTAAAATTAGGATTCATTTCTTGTCGCAAATATTCACTTGTAGCATACCATATCTCAATGGATTGGCGTAATTTTTCTACTGCATGTACATTCCCATAATGATGATGTTTTTCTAAAATAAAACTTTGTTGTTCAGCATCTTGGACTAGCCATCCTTTAGAAGGTATTGTTAAAAGGTCATCAATTCCTAATGAAATGGATGTAGTCGTAGCTTGGCGGAATCCCAGAGTCTTTACTTGATCCAAGATATGCGATGTATATGCCATTCCGAAGTGATCTATTAATCTGCTAATAAGTCGTTTAATGGCAGTTCCACCTATCACTTTATTGTGAAAGACTAGATTGGCCCGTTCTGCCATAGGTACCTCCATATTTCACTCAGTGGGATTCGGTTCGACAATGGGTTTGAGTCAATGATTGGAAAACTTCCTTTTCTTTATCTTGATTTGCGTAGAAATTGAAAAACTATGTATGATTCTGGTTAAATCGTGAAGACCTGAATTTCCACCGATATCATAAATTTGCTTATCTTAGATACCAACCATCTATATGATTAGATATCATATGAATAGGCATGGCAAAAACCTTGGATAGCTTCTTCGATTTCTCGATAAAAAGAAATATGACCAACAGTAGTTCGAATGTATATAGAACGAATTTCTTTTTTTGTACTTCTTACTACTAGATAATGCCCATAAATTTCATGATAGGTACCCAAAGATTCGTAGTGAACTTCGATAGGAACTTCTCTTGACGAAATAATGCGTTGATCTAGTCGCCACCGGAACCACAAAGGACTATCAAAGTTGATTTTTTTCTGTTGATAAGCTCCAATTGCATCATAGGAATTACAAAAAAAAGGTTCTTTTTTTTTCGTATACTTATAGTTATTATCTCGAATTCTTTCATTTTTCGAATTTATGCAATTCCATAGATTATACCTATTTGAATAAATACCTCGACGATTCCCGCTCGTTAATATATAAAGTCCAATAAGCATATCTTGGGTTGGTACGGAAATTGGATCCCCAATAGCTGGAGACAAGAGGTTCGTATGAGAAAACATAAGTAAACGAGCTTCGGCTTGAGCTTCTAAAGATAAAGGCACATGAACAGCCATTTGAT